AATGAATTGCCTGATAAAAGGATTACTTTGATAGAGTAAATCATATAATTAATATTATATTCATTATTAATACATTTATTTTATATTTAATAGAATTAAACTATTTCTAAAAGTATCAAAAACTTTTGTGCATCATACACCAAAATATAAAAAGATAAGCTAACTAAGCTATTGGGCTCATACCCCAATTATAAAGGTTCTAACCCTTTTCTTTTTAATTTTTAATAATTCATCAAAAATTATATTTATTTTTATTTTAATAATAAGAACTATAATTACTATTTCATCAAATTCTTGATTAAGAGCTTGAATAGGATTAGAAATTAATTTATTATCATTTATCCCCCTAATAAGTGATAATAATTTAATATCTAATGAAGCTTCATTAAAATATTTTTTAACTCAAACTTTAGCTTCTTCAATTCTATTATTTTCAATAATTATATTAATATATAAAATTAATTTTATAAATCAAACAAATAGATTTATTAAAATAATAATAATATCAACTTTATTAATAAAAACTGGAGCAGCCCCTTTTCATTTTTGATTTCCTACTGTAACAGAAGGTTTAAATTGAATAAATTCATTAATTTTAATGACTTGACAAAAAATTGCCCCACTCATATTAATTTCATACTTAAATATTAAATTTATAATAATATGATCAATTTTTTTATCAATTTTAATTGGTGCATTAGGAGGACTAAATCAAACTTCATTACGAAAATTAATAACATTCTCTTCAATTAATCATTTAGGATGAATATTAATAAATATATATTCAAATGAATCACTATGAATTACTTATTTTATATTCTATACATTTTTATCCTTTAATTTAATTTATATATTTAATATATTTAAATTATTTCATATTAATCAATTATTTATATTATTTTTTTTTAATAAAAATTTAAAATTTTCATTATTTTTAAATTTATTATCTTTAGGAGGATTACCACCATTTTTAGGATTTATTCCTAAATGATTAACTATTCAATATTTATCTATTAATAATCAATTATTTATATTAACTATAATAATTATTATAACATTATTAACTTTATATTTCTATTTACGATTATGTTATACAACTTTTATATTAAATTATTTTGAAAATAACTGAATTTTTAATATAAATTGAAATAATTTTTTAATAAAAATTTATTTATTTATATCTTTTATTTCTACTTTTGGAATATTTATTATTAGACTTATTTATTATTTAATTTAAGACTTTAAGTTAAATAAACTAATAGCCTTCAAAGCTATAAATATAAGAATAATCTTTTAAGCCTTAATAATTTTTAATTATTCCTTTAGAATTGCAGTCTAAAATCATTATTGACTATAAAGCTTATAAATTTATATAATTAAAAAGAATAATTCTTATAAATAGATTTACAGTCTATTGCCTAAATTTCAGCCATTTAATCGCAACAATGGTTATTTTCAACAAATCATAAAGATATTGGAACATTATACTTTTTATTTGGAACTTGAGCTGGAATAGTAGGTACTTCATTAAGAATTTTAATTCGAGCAGAATTAGGACACCCAGGAGCATTAATTGGAAATGATCAAATTTATAATGTAATCGTAACAGCACATGCTTTTGTAATAATTTTTTTTATAGTTATACCAATTATAATTGGAGGATTTGGAAATTGATTAGTTCCTTTAATATTAGGTGCACCTGATATAGCATTTCCCCGAATAAATAATTTAAGTTTTTGACTATTACCTCCTTCATTAACATTACTACTAGTAAGAAGTATAGTAGAAAATGGAGCTGGAACAGGATGAACTGTTTACCCACCATTATCAACAAATATTGCACATGGCGGAGCTTCTGTTGATTTAGCAATCTTCTCTCTTCACTTAGCTGGAATATCATCTATTTTAGGAGCTGTAAATTTTATTACTACAGTAATTAATATACGATCTATTGGAATTACTTATGATCGAATACCTTTATTTGTATGATCAGTAATAATTACTGCTTTATTATTACTTTTATCATTACCAGTACTAGCTGGAGCCATTACAATACTACTAACTGACCGAAATTTAAATACTTCATTCTTTGATCCAGCAGGAGGAGGAGACCCAATTTTATATCAACACCTATTTTGATTTTTTGGTCATCCAGAAGTATATATTTTAATCTTACCTGGATTTGGAATAATTTCTCATATTATTAGTCAAGAATCTGGAAAAAAAGAAACATTTGGATCATTAGGAATAATTTATGCTATATTAGCTATTGGTTTATTAGGATTTATTGTATGAGCTCATCATATATTTACTGTAGGAATAGATGTTGATACTCGAGCTTATTTTACTTCAGCAACAATAATTATTGCTATTCCTACCGGAATTAAAATTTTTAGTTGATTAGCCACACTTCATGGAACTCAAATAAATTACTCACCAGCTATTATATGAGCTTTAGGATTTGTATTCTTATTTACAGTTGGAGGATTAACAGGAGTAGTATTAGCTAACTCATCAATCGATATTATCTTACATGATACATATTATGTTGTAGCACATTTTCATTATGTATTATCAATAGGAGCCGTATTTGCAATTATAGCTGGATTTGTACATTGATATCCACTATTTACAGGTTTAACTTTAAACAATAAATGATTAAAAAGTCAATTTATTATTATATTTATTGGAGTAAATTTAACATTTTTTCCACAACATTTTTTAGGTTTAGCTGGAATACCTCGACGATATTCTGATTACCCAGATGCTTATACAACATGAAATGTTATCTCTACAATAGGATCTACTATTTCACTAGTAGGAATTATTTTCTTTATAATTATTATTTGAAAAAGAATAATTAAACAACGACAAGTAATTTATCCTATACAACTAAATTCATCTATTGAATGATATCAAAACATCCCACCAGCAGAACATAGTTATTCAGAATTACCTTTACTTTCATCTAACTTCTAATATGGCAGATTAGTGCAATGGATTTAAGCTTCATATATAAAGTATTTAACTTTTATTAGAATAATAAATGTCAACATGAGCAAATTTAAATTTACAAAACAGAGCATCCCCTTTAATAGAACAATTAACATTTTTTCATGATCATACATTAATAATCTTATCTATAATTACTATAATAGTAAGATATATAATATTTATATTATTTTTTAATAAATTTAATAATCGATACTTATTACATGGACAAACAATTGAAGTAATTTGAACAATCTTACCAACAATTATTTTATTATTTATTGCTTTTCCATCATTACGATTACTTTACCTATTAGATGAAATTAATGAACCAATAATTACTTTAAAATCAATTGGCCATCAATGATACTGATCATATGAATATTCAGACTTTTTAAATATTGAATTTGACTCATACATAATTCCATCTAATGAATTAAATACTAATAGATTCCGTTTATTAGATGTAGATAACCGAATTATTTTACCAATAAATTCACAAATTCGAATTTTAGTAACTGCAGCAGATGTACTTCACTCATGAACTATTCCTGCATTAGGAGTAAAAATTGACGGAACTCCAGGCCGATTAAATCAAACTAACTTCCTAATTAATCGACCAGGACTATTTTTTGGTCAATGCTCAGAAATTTGTGGAGCAAATCATAGTTTTATACCCATTGTTATTGAAAGAATTCCTATAAATTATTTTATTAAATGAATTTCTAAAATAAATTAACATTAAATGACTGAAAGCAAGTACTGGTCTCTTAAACCATGTTATAGTAATCTAGCAATTACTTTTAATGAAAAAATTAGTTAAATTAATAACATTAGTATGTCAAACTAAAATTATTATAAAAATAATATTTTTTAATTCCTCAAATAAATCCTATTAATTGATTAACCTTATTTATATTATTTTTTTTCATTTTTATTTTATTTAATATAGTAAATTATTATATTTATATACCTTCAATAAATAAAAATAAAAAATACAATAAAATTAATATAAATTCAATAAACTGAAAATGATAACTAATTTATTTTCTGTATTTGATCCTTCTTCAAGTATTTTTAATTTATCATTAAATTGATTAAGAACTTTTATTGGAATTTTAATTATTCCTTCTATATATTGATTTATACCTTCACGACATCATATTATTTGAAATAATATTATAATAACCCTTCATAAAGAATTTAAAATACTATTAAATAATACTAATCAAAAAGGAACAACACTTATTTTTGTATCATTATTTTCTTTGATTTTATTTAATAATTTCATAGGATTATTTCCTTATATTTTCACTAGAACAAGTCACTTAACATTAACATTAATACTAGCTTTACCATTATGATTAGCTTTTATAATATATGGATGACTAAATCATACACAACATATATTTACTCATTTAGTCCCACAAGGTACACCATCAATTTTAATACCTTTTATAGTATGTATTGAAACAATTAGAAATATTATTCGTCCAGGAACATTAGCAGTTCGATTAACAGCTAATATAATCGCTGGTCATTTATTAATAACCTTATTAGGAAATACAGGACCTTCTATAACAACAATAATACTAATAATTTTATTAATAGTACAAATCTTATTATTAATTTTAGAATCAGCAGTTGCTATTATTCAATCATATGTATTTGCTGTACTAAGTACATTATACTCTAGAGAAGTAATCTAATGTCAACACAATCAAATCATCCCTTTCATTTAGTCAATTATAGTCCTTGACCTCTAACAAGAGCAATTGGAACTATAACTTTAGTATCTGGTTTAGTAAAATGATTCCATCAATATAATATATATTTAATTTTAATTGGAACGATCATTACAATTTTAACAGTTTATCAATGATGACGAGATATTTCCCGAGAAAGAACTTTTCAAGGATTACATACTTATTCAGTAACTATAGGACTACGTTGAGGAATAATTCTATTTATTTTATCTGAAATTATATTTTTTTCCTCATTTTTTTGAGCATTTTTTCATAGAAGTCTATCACCAACTATTGAATTAGGATCCATTTGACCTCCTATAGGAATTTATCCATTTAATCCATTTCAAATCCCTTTATTAAATACAACTATTTTATTAGCTTCAGGAATTACTGTAACATGAGCTCATCATAGATTAATAATAAGAAATCATTCTCAAACAACCCAAAGATTATTTTTTACAGTATTATTAGGAATCTATTTCACTATTTTACAAGCATATGAATATATCGAAGCTCCTTTTACAATTGCTGATGCTGTATATGGATCAACATTTTTTATAGCTACAGGATTCCACGGACTTCATGTATTAATTGGAACAACTTTCTTATTAATCTGTTTAATTCGTCACTTAAATAATCATTTTTCAAAAAATCACCACTTTGGATTTGAAGCAGCTGCATGATATTGACATTTTGTTGATATTGTTTGACTATTTTTATATGTATCAATTTATTGATGAGGAGGATAAAATAAATATAATTTATATAGTATATAAGTATATATGACTTCCAATCATAAGGTCTATTTTAATAATAGTATAAATAATTTTTTCTATTTTTATTATATCAATTATCATCATTACCTTAACAATTACAGTTATATTATTAGCTACTATTTTATCAAAAAAAAGACACAATGATCGAGAAAAAAATTCTCCATTTGAATGTGGATTTGACCCAATATCATCTTCTCGACTACCATTTTCACTAAAATTTTTTTTAATTACAATTATTTTTTTAATTTTTGATGTAGAAATTGCATTAATTTTACCAATAATTATAATTATTAATTACTCAAATTTATTAATATGATCAATAACATCAATTATTTTTATTTTAATTTTATTATTAGGACTTTATCACGAATGAAATCAAGGTATACTAAATTGATCAAACTAACTAGGGTTATAGTTAATATATAACATTTGATTTGCATTCAAAAATTATTGATTAATTCAATTTACCTTGAATATGAAGCGATTTATTGCAATTAGTTTCGACCTAATATTAGGTAATTTTACCCTTATTCTAAATAATTAATTGAAACCAAAAAGAGGTTTATCACTGTTAATGATAAAATTGAATTTTAAAATTCCAATTAAAGAAATATGATATTCAAATAAAAGCTGCTAACTTTTTATTTTAATGGTTAAATTCCATTTATATTTCTAATTTATATAGTTTAATAAAACATTACATTTTCATTGTAAAAATAAAATAATTTTTTTTATAAATTACTAATAAAAATTATTTAACATATTTAAAGATTAAACTACATCTCCCTAACATCTTCAATGTCATACTCTAAATATAAGCTATTTAAATATATAAAAATTAAAAATATAACTAAAATAATAATTCATAAAACAAATAATATTAAATAAATCTTTAAATTATTATTTTGTAATATATTATTAAACTGAGAAAAATTAACTAATTGTTTATATAAATTTTGTCTTCCAATAAATTCTGATCAACCTTGATCAAAAATTTTTAAAGTATTTATACCAATATTTAAAGAATAATTAATAATACCATAAGTAGAAATATATGGTATAAATCATATACATCCAACAAATAAACTAAATAAATAATAATTTAATGATTTATTTACAAAAAATAATGAAATTTTTGAAATTAAATAACCAAATATACCTCCTAAAAAACATACTAATAAAGTCATAAATTTTAAATAATAAGGCAAACAAATTATATCTGGTGTTAAAAAAATTAATCATCTTAATATTCTACCACCAATAATTCTTATAAATATCAACCCTAATATACCTTTTAATATTACTCATCCCTCATCATTTAAAACATTTAAAGATATACAATTTAAATCACCTGTTATTGAATAATAAACTAAACGCAAAGAATAACAAACAGTAAGACCTGTAGAAAAAAAAAATAAAAAATAAATATATATATTCAAAGTACTTAAAGAAACAATTTCTAAAATTAAATCCTTTGAATAAAACCCAGCTAAAAATGGTATACCACATAAAGCTAAATTAGCTACATTAAAACAAGAAGAAGTTAAAGGCATATACAAACTCAATCCACCCATTAAACGTAAATCTTGAAAATTATTTATATTATGAATAATTGCTCCAGCACATATAAATAATAAAGCTTTAAATAAAGCATGTGTTAATAAATGAAAAAATGCTAATTTATAAAATCCTATAGATAAAATTATTATTATTAATCCTAATTGACTTAATGTTGATAAAGCAATAATTTTTTTCAAATCAAATTCAAAATTAGCACCTAATCCTGACATAAATATAGTTAATCCAGAAATTAATAATAAAACCTGAGATATTAAAGTATCAACTAATAAAAAATTAAAACGAATCAATAAATAAATACCTGCAGTAACTAATGTTGAAGAATGAACTAAAGCAGAAACAGGTGTAGGAGCAGCTATTGCTGCAGGTAATCAAGATGAAAAAGGAATTTGAGCTCTTTTAGTTATAGCAGCTAATATAACTAATCTTCCAATTAATATTATATTATTATCATTCTTCATAAATTCTAAATAATAAATATAATTTCATCTACCATAATTTAATATTCAAGCAATAGCTAATAACAAAGCTACATCTCCTACACGATTCATTAAAGCAGTTAATATACCAGCATTATAAGATTTAATATTATTAAAATAAATAACTAAACAATAAGAAACTAATCCTAATCCATCTCAACCTAATAAAATACTAATTAAATTAGGACTAATAATTAATAATATTATAGATATAACAAATATTAAAACCAATAAAATAAATCGATTAATATATACATCTAATATTATATACTCCCTTCTATAATAAATTACTAAAGAAGAAATTAATAAAACAAAAGACATAAATAATAAACTTATTCAATCAAACAAAAAAGTTATAACAATATTCATAGAATTTAAAGAAATTACCTCTCATTCCAAAAAAAAAACTAATTCATTTAAAATAAAATAAATAGAAAAAATAAATAAACTAATTCTAATAAAAAATAATAATACAAAATTAATTAAACAAATTGATAAATATTTCACAATCCAAAATGAATAAATTCATATCATTGACACCACAAATCAATATTTTAATTAAACTATTTAAATTTATAATCATAATAAACTTATTTCAGATTTTAATACTAATAAATTCAAAGGAAATCAATGTAAAAATAATAATAAATATTCTCGATTAAAACCTATTCTAAAAGAATAAACTCCTGAATATAACTTACCATGTTGTCTATAAGAATATAAATATAAAGTATAAGCAGCACTAAAAAAAAATAAAAAAATTAATATAAATATAGTTATTCAAGATCATATTACAATTCTATTTAATAATCTAATTTCCCCTAATAAATTTAATGTAGGAGGAGCTGCCATATTAGCAGAACATAACAAAAATCATCATAAAGTTATAGAAGGTATAAAATTTAATAATCCCTTATTAATTAATAATCTTCGACTTCCTAATCGCTCATAAGTAATATTAGCTAAACAAAATAAACCTGATGAACACAAACCATGAGCAATTATTAAAGTATAAGAACCACAAATACCTCAATAAGTCATTGTTATTAATCCTCTTAAAACAATTCCTATATGAGCAACAGAAGAATAAGCAATTAATGATTTTAAATCAGTTTGTCGTAAACAAATTAAACTAACTAATACACCACCAACTAATCTAATGCTAACAAAAATAAAATTATACTTAACACCTAATAATTGCAAAAAAAAAAAAACTCGTAATAATCCATATCCACCTAATTTTAATATAATACCAGCTAAAATTATTGATCCAGAAACAGGAGCCTCTACATGAGCTTTAGGTAATCATAAATGAACTAAAAATATAGGCATTTTAACTAAAAAAGATCTAATTAATGAAATATATAATATAAAATAATTAAAACTATAATTATTCAATAAATAAAAATTTATTGTATTTAAATTATTATATAAATAAAAAATAGTAACTAATATAGGTAAAGAAACTAATAATGTATAAAATAATAAATATATACCAGCCTGTAAACGTTCAGGTTGATACCCCCAACCCAATACTAAAAATAAAGTAGGAATTAAACTACCCTCAAAAAATAAATAAAACATAAATAAATTAATTCTTATAAAAGTTAATAATAATAATAACAACAAAAATAAAACATTTAATAAAAATAATTTATTATAATTATTAAACTTATTAATTAAATCTCTAGCTATTAATATCAATGAACAAATCCAAAAACTAAGCAAAATTATACCATAAGAAAGTAAATCTATACCAAAAAAATAACTAATTCTTATTCAATAATTAAATACAAAATTTATTAAAATTAAATAAAATATAATTATAAAAAATATATTTTGAACCATTCAAAATATATTTTTTATAAAACAAATTGGACATAAAAAAATTAATATAAATAAAACTCTTAACATTGTAAAATTCTAAAAGACTGAAAATAATCATTTCCATATATACGAATTATTGAAACTAAAATAGATAATCCTAAAACACCTTCACAAACACTAAAAGTTATAAATACTATACTAAAATATAATTCATAATTTAATATATTTAAGTATATAAATAATATATAAAACAATGATAAAACAATATATTCTAAACTTAATAATATAGATAATAAATGTTTACGATTAGAAACAAAAATAAAAATACCTATTATTATTATTAAAAATGGTAATCCTCAACTAATTAATATTATCATTAGTTTTAATAGTTTAATAAAAACATTGGTCTTGTAAATCAAAATTAAGAATATATTCTTTTTAAACATCAAGAAAAAAGAAATATCTTCATCATTAATCTCCAAAATTAATATTTTAATTAAACTATTTCTTGATATCATACAACTAATATTATATAGAATAACCCTAATTTTTAGATTTATATTTCTACAAATAAATCATCCTATAAGTATAGGTTTAATATTATTAATTCAAACAATATTAATTTGTCTAATAACAGGATTAATAACAAAAACATTTTGATTTTCATACATCTTATTTTTAATTTTTGTAGGAGGAATATTAATTTTATTTATTTACGTAACATCATTAGCTTCAAATGAAATATTTTCTATATCTATAAAAATAACTTTAATAATAATTATAATACTAATAATCATAATAATTTATATTATTATTACAGATAAAATAATATTAATCTATAATTCAACAAATAATGAAATAAATTCTATCACAGAAATTAATTCTTTCATTAAAGAAAATACCTTAAATTTAAATAAATTATATAATTATCCAACAAATATAATAACAATCATACTTATTACTTATTTATTAATTACTTTAATTGCAACAGTAAAAATTACTAAACTATTTTATGGTCCACTACGATCAATAAACTAATGAACAAACCAATACGAATTAATCACCCAGTATTAAAAATCACTAATAATGCATTAGTAGATCTTCCTTCACCTATTAATATTTCAACATGATGAAATTTTGGATCATTATTAGGAATATGCTTAATAATTCAAATCATTACAGGACTATTTTTATCTATACATTATACAGCAGATATTAATATAGCATTTGATAGAGTAAATCATATTTGCCGAAATGTAAATTATGGTTGATTATTACGAACTTTACATGCTAATGGTGCATCTTTTTTTTTTATTTGCATTTATTTACATGTAGGGCGAGGAATATATTACGGATCTTACTTATTCACAATAACATGACTTTCAGGGACTATAATTTTATTTTTAGTTATAGCAACTGCTTTTATAGGATATGTATTACCATGAGGACAAATATCTTTCTGAGGAGCTACAGTAATTACTAACTTATTATCAGCAATTCCTTATTTAGGAACTAATCTAGTACAATGAATTTGAGGTGGTTTTGCTGTAGACAATGCTACATTAACTCGATTTTTTACATTTCATTTTATCTTACCATTTATTGTATTATCTATAGTAATAATTCATTTATTATTCTTACATCAAACAGGATCTAATAATCCTATAGGATTAAATTCAAATTTAGATAAAATTCCATTCCATCCATATTTTACTTACAAAGATATTATAGGATTCCTTATTATAATAATATCATTAACAATATTAACATTATGAAATCCTTACATATTAGGAGATCCAGATAACTTTATTCCTGCTAATCCATTAGTTACACCAATTCATATTCAACCAGAATGATATTTTCTATTTGCATATGCAATTTTACGATCAATCCCTAATAAACTAGGAGGAGTAATTGCATTAGTAATATCAATTGCAATTTTAATAATCATACCTTTCTATAACTTAAGAAAATTCCGAGGAATAGAATTTTATCCTATTAATCAAATCATATTTTGATTTATAACAATAATTGTTATTTTATTAACATGAATTGGAGCACGTCCTGTAGAAAATCCATATATTATTATTGGACAAATTTTAACTATTTTATATTTTATATATTACATAATTAATCCATTAATATCTAAATGATGAGATAATCTATTAAATTAAAACTTTAAGTTAATGAGCTTGAATAAGCATATGTTTTGAAAACATAATATAGAAACTAAAATTTTCTATTAACTTAAATACTTAAATTAATTAACTAAATTAAATATAACAAATAAATTTTTAATCCAATAAAAAACACTAAATAATTTAAAGAAAAAGGCAAAAATCTTTTTCAAGCTAAATATATTAATTTATCATACCGAAAACGAGGCAATGTACCACGAACCCAAATAAAAACAAAAGAAATAAATATTAACTTAAAAAAAAAAAAAAAACTAATCACATCACCACCTAAAAAAATCAAAGAAAATAATATACTTATAAATAAAATTCTTGCATATTCAGACAAAAAAATCAAAGCAAAACCACCTCTTCTATATTCTACATTAAATCCAGATACTAATTCTGATTCTCCTTCTGCAAAATCAAAAGGTGTACGATTAGTTTCTGCTAATGAAATAATTAATCAAATAAATGCTAATGGGTATAATAAAATAAAAAATCATAAATAAATTTGATAATAATAAAAATTAATTATATTATAATTATTAATCAAAAAAACAAAAGATAATAATACCAAAGCTAATCTAACTTCATAAGAAATAGTTTGAGCTACAGATCGTAATCCACCTAATAAAGCATAATTTGAATTAGATGATCAACCAGCAATTATAACTGTATAAACCCCTAATCTAGTACAACATAAAAAAAATAATAAACCTAAATTAAAAGAAAATAATTTAATAAAAAATGGTATACTTATTCATAATAATAAAGACAAAAATAATGAAAAAATAGGAGAAAAATAATACGAAATATAATTTGATAATAAAGGATAAGTTTGTTCTTTAGTAAATAATTTAATTGCATCACAAAAAGGTTGAGGAATACCCACTAATCCAACTTTATTAGGACCTTTACGAATTTGAATATATCCTAATACTTTACGTTCTAATAAAGTTAAAAAAGCCACACTTACCAAAACACAAATAATCAATATTAAACTTATAATTAAAAATAAAACTAATTCTATATAAAACAAGTACTATTTGTAATATAAATTACATTTATAAATTCTAAATTTATTACATTATTCTGCCAAAATAGTTAAATATTAATTATATTCTTAAAATTAAAAATAATATTATTTATATATTCAATCCTTTCGTACTAAAATATATTTTTTTTATTAAAGATAGAAACCAACCTGGCTTACGCCGGTCTGAACTCAGATCATGTAAGATTTTAAAAGTCGAACAGACTTAAATTTTAAACGGCTACACCTAAAATTATATCTTAATCCAACATCGAGGTCGCAATCTTTTTTATCAATATGAACTCTCCAAAAAAATTACGCTGTTATCCCTAAAGTAACTTAATTTTATAATCATTAAAAATGGATCAATTATTCATATATTAATGATTTTTTTTAAATAAAAGTTATGTAAATTTTAATATCACCCCAATAAAATATATAATTATTATTTTAATAAAATTTACTTATAAAATATAAAATAATACTTATATAAAGATTTATAGGGTCTTCTCGTCTTTTAAATAAATTTTAGCTTTTTAACTAAAAAATAAAATTTTATTACAAATTTAAATGAAACAGTTAATATTTCGTCCAACCATTCATTCCAGCCTTCAATTAAAAGACTAATGATTATGCTACCTTTGCACAGTTAATATACTGCGGCCATTTAAAAAAAATCAGTGGGCAGGTTAGACTTTAAATTAATTTCTAAAAGACATGTTTTTGTTAAACAGGCGAATATTATTTTTGCCGAATTCTTTATTAAAACTTAACATATATAAATTTAATTATACAAAAAAAATATACTAATTATATCATTATTAATTTATTTCTTATATTTAAATAAATATTTTAATAAAAATTTAAAATATAATAAATAATATAATATAAAAACTAATTTATAACAAACTTTATAAAAATTGATAATTCTAACCATATAATATATTAAATAAATATTTATTATTTATAAAAATTTATTTTATAGCTTATCCCATAAAATATTAAATTTTAAAAATTATTTATTTAATAATAAATTAAATAAATAAATTTCAAATTTCTAAATTAAATTTATTTCTTAAAAAACTAGATACATTTAAAAACGAATAACATTTCATTTCTAATAAATTATTAAAAATAATTTTATAACATTATATTTATTAATTTATTAAATCTTTTAAAATCGAGAAAAATAATTTTAATTATTTTTTATTTAATATACTCTGATACACAAGATACAATAAATTAAATTTTCTTTTAAAATAAAAATTTTTCATAATATTTCAATTTTATTTCACAATACTAATAAACTATTATTAAATTTTATTTATTTTATAAAATATACTAAAACATTATATTATATAATTATTTTTAATAATTTAAATTAAAAAATAAATAATTTAATAAATAAATAATAATAATCAATTTATATTGATTTGCACAAAAATCTTTTCAATGTAAATGAAATACTTTACTAACTAAGCTTTAAATTGATTCCAGATACACTTTCCAGTACATCTACTATGTTACGACTTATCTTACTTTAATAATAAGAGCGACGGGCGATATGTACATATTTTAGAGCTAAAATCAAATTATTTATCTTTATAATTTTACAATCAAATCCAATTTCATTAAATTTTTCATATTTAAATTCATATAAATAAATTTTATTGTAACTCATTAATTCTTAAATATAAACTACACCTTGATTTGATATTAATTTTAATAAAAATTATAGAAAATTATTATTCTTATAAAATATTCTAATAACAACGGTATATAAATTGATTAACAAATTTAAGTAAGGTACATCGTGGATTATCGATTATATAACAAGTTCCTCTGAATAGACTAAAATACCGCCAAATTTTTTAAGTTTCAAGATCATATCTATTACTACTCAAACAATTAAGTTTTCATTTTAAATAATAGGGTATCTAATCCTAGTTTTTAATTAAAATTTTCAAGTTTCAATTAATTTTAATTTAAAAATTAATAAATTAAAATTTCACCTAATAATTTATTTTATATTTATAATAAAACAATTTAACTTTAATTAATAAAATTTACTCATATTATTTGTATAACCGCAACTGCTGGCACAAATTAAGTCAATATTAATTAATATTTCTATTTCTAAATCTCTTTAATTTATAATATTAATTACTGTAAATAAATAAAAATATTTACTTTTTAAATAAATAAAAATTCACACAAAAATTTACATATAATATAAATTAATAATAAATTTTTTAAGCTAAAATAAAACTTTATTAAAAATAAACTAATAAAAAAAAATAATTTATATTAATAAACTAATATTTAATAAATAAATAAAATAAGTTATAAATAAATTAAAATATAAATTAATAATAAATAAATAATTTTAAGTAATCAAACCGTAAAATTAAAAATTTTAATTATTTTTTAATTTTATATTAAATTTAAATAAATTTATATAATTCACTTAAATTAAAATTAATTTAAATACCCCTATTATTTTTAACTTTAATTTAAATAAATTTATATAATTTATTAAATATACTAATTTTAATTTAAATATTAATATTTTTATTAAAAATAAACTAATAAAAAAAAATAATTTATATTAATAAACTAATATTTAATAAATAAATAAAATAAGTTATAAATAAATTAAAATATAAATTAATAATAAATAAATAATTTTAAGTAATCAAACCGTAAAATTAAAAATTTTAATTATTTTTTAATTTTTAATAACAAAAATCAAGTTTTTTTTTTTTTTTTTTTATAAATTTATATATATATATATATATATTTATATATATATATATATTTATATTAATTAAATATAATAATATTTATATTAAATATTTATTTATAATTCTTCAACCTTAATTTATATAAATAATTACAAGAATATAAATTACTAATCTATATTTATATATATGATATATAGATATAAATTTATATATTAAATATAAATTATTTATTTTTATTATTTAATTATAATGATTAATATTCTAATTAGAAAATTAAATTTATAATTTATATTTATATATATATAATATTTATATATAAATTATAAATATATATATATATATATATAATTTATCTGTATAAATTTATATTGAAAATTTATAAATTAAATTTAAAGCTATATACGATGATTAATATAGCTTTAAATTTAATTTAAAATTTTAATTAAAATTTTAAATTAATATAAATAAATATATATATATATATAAATATTTATATATATATATAACTAAGTACAATTATTTAAATATAAACTAAATTATAATCATTATTTTATATAATTATTTTAATATTATTATAAAAC